AATTAGAACTGTTCCCAACGATAAAATGATTAAAAAAAAATCTATTGGAATAAAAGAAATTAATAAAAAAGTTCCTCGATGGTCATACAAATTAATCAACGATTTTGAACAACAGGAGGGGGAAACCGAAGAAACTGTGGTAGAGGATCATCAGATTCGTTCAAGAAAATCCAAACGTGTAGTGATTTTTACTGATAACCAACAAAATACTGATGCTTATACTAATACCAAAGAAACTAATAATACTGATCAAACAGGCGAAGTTGCTTTGATACGTTATTCCCAACAATCGGATTTTCGTCGAGACATAATCAAAGGCTCCATGCGCGCTCAAAGACGTAAAACAGTTACTTGGAAACTCTTTGAAGCAAATGCGCATTCCCCTCTTTTTTTGGACCGAATAGACAAATCTTTTTTTTTTTTTTTTGATATTTCTGAACGGATGAAAAAAATTTTTAGAAATTGGATGTGGAAAAACACAGAATTCACAATTTCGAATTATACAGAGAAAAAGACAAAAGAAAGCGCGAAAAAAAAAGAGGAGGACAAAAAAGAAGAAGACAAAAGAAAGGAGAAAGTGCGTATACAAATAGCGGAAGCCTGGGATAGTATTTTACTTGCTCAAGTAATGAGAGGTTTTTTATTAGTAACCCAATCAATTCTTAGAAAATATATTATATTACCTTCATTGATAATAGCTAAAAATATCGTCCGTATACTATTATTTCAATTTCCGGAATGGTATGAGGACTTAAAGGATTGGAATAGAGAAATGCATGTTAAATGTACCTATAACGGCGTTCAATTATCAGAAAAAGAATTTCCAAAAAACTGGTTAACAGACGGCATTCAGATCAAGATCCTATTTCCTTTTCGTCTTAAACCTTGGCACAGATCTAAGTTACGAGCCCCTTATAACGATCCAATGAAAAAGCAAGGTCAAAAAAATGATTTTTGTTTTTTAACAATTTTTGGAATGGAAGCTGAACTACCTTTTGGTTCTCCCAGAAAAAAACTTTCATTTTTTGAACCGATTTTAAAAGAACTCAAAAAAAAAATGAAAAAATTGCAAAAGAAATGTTTTATAATTCTAGGAATTTTTAAAGAACAAACAAAATTGTTTCTAAATGTCTCAAAAAAACCAAAAAAATGGATCATTAAAAACATTCTGTTTATAAAAGAAATAATAAAAGAACTCTCAAAAATAAACCCAATTATATTATTTGGATTGAGAGAAATAGAAGTATATGAATTGAGTGAAATTAAAAAAGATTCAATAATCAGTAATCGGATGATTCAGGAATCGTCCATTCAAATTAGATCTCAGGATTGGACAAATTATTCATTAACAGAAAAAAAAATGCAAGATCTGACTGATAGAATAAACACAATCATAAATCAAATAGAAAAAATTACAAAAGACAAGAAAAAGGGATTTATAACTTCAGATAGAAATTTGAGTTCTAACAAAATAAGTTATGATGATAAAAGATTGGAATCACAAAAAAATATTTGGCAGATATTAAAAAGAAGAACTGCTCGATTAATCCGTAAATCCCATTATTTTATAATATTTTTCATTGAAAAGATATACATAGATATCTTTCTATCTATGATTAATATTCCTAGTATCAATACACAACTTTTTCTTGAATCAACAAAAAAAATTATTAATAAAAACATTAACAGTAATGAAGCAAATCAAGAAAGAATTAATAAAACAAATCAAAGTTTAATTAAATTTATTTCGATTATAAAAGAGTCACTTTCTAATACTAATATTAGTCTTAGTCAAAAAAATTCAAAGACTTTTTTTGACTTATCTTACTTTTCACAAGCATATGTATTTTACAAATTATCACAAACCCAACTTATTAAGTTAGAGAAATTGAAATCCGTATTTCAATATAATGGAACCCCCCTTTTTCTTAAGAATGAAATAAAGGATTTTTTTGTTGTAAGACAAGAACTATTTCATTCCGAATTAAGACCTAAGAATCTTCGCAATTCTGGAATGAATCAATGGACAAATTGGTTAAGGAGTCATTATCAATATCAATGTGATGTATCTCAAATTAAATGGTCTAGAGTAGTACCACAAAAATGGCGAAATATATTGAACTGTATAGCTCAAAATAAAGATTTATATAAAGATTTGTGTGATTTATATGAAAAAGATGAATTAATTCACTACGAAAAAAAAACAAAAATTGAAACGGATTTATTATTGAATCAAAAGGATAATTTTAAAAAACAATATAGATATGATCTTTTAGCATATAAATCTATAAATTCTGAAACTAAGAAGTACTCTTCAATTTATGGATCACCATTACAAGTAAAAACTAACCAAGATATTTTTTATAATTACAACACACATAAACAAAAATCATTTAATATGGTAGAAGATGATATTCGAGATATGGATAAAAATACGGATAGAAAATTTTTTGATTGGAGAATTCTCGATTTTTGTCTTAAAACGAAGGTCGATATTGAGGCCTGGATCAATATTGATACTGACACTAACAGTAATAAATATACTAAGACTAGGGTTAATAAGTATCAAATAATTGATAAAATTAATAATAAGGGTCTTTTTTATCTCACACTTCAGCAAGACCAAAAAATCAACCTATCCAATCAAAAACCCCTTTTGGATTGGATGGGAATGAATGAAGAAATACTAAGTCGTCCCATATCAAATCTGGAACTTTGGTTCTTGCCAGAATTTGTGAGACTTTATAATACGTATAAAATGAAACCGTGGGTTATACCAATTAAATTACTACTTTTTAATTCTAATATAAAAAAAAATGCTAGTGAAAACAAAAGCATCACTGGAAATAAAAAAAGAGATCCTTTTATATCAATATCGTCGAATGAAAAAAAATCTCTTGAATTAGAAAACCGAAATCAAGGAGAAAAAGAATCCACGGGCCAAGCAGATCTTAAATCAGCTCTTTCAAACCAAGAAAAAGATGTTGAAGAAGATTATACGGGATCGGACATGAAAAAACATAGAAATAAAAAGCAATACAAGATCAATACAAAAGCGGAGTTTGATTTCTTCCTAAAAAGGTATTTGTATTTTCAATTGAGATGGGATGATTCTTTAAATAAAAAAATAATCAATAACATCAACGTATATTGTCTCCTGCTTAGACTGATAAATCCAAGAGAAATTACTATATCCTCTATTCAAAGGGGCGAAATGAGTCTGGATATTTTGACGATTCAGAAAGATGTAACTCTTACAGAATTTATTAAAAGGGGATTTTTGATTATTGAACCAATTCGTCTAGCTATAAAAAATGATGGAAAATTTATTATGTATCAAACCCTCGGTATTTCATTAGTTCATAAAAGTAAACATCAAATAAATCAAAGATACCGAGAAAAAAAACATGTTGATAAGAATTCTGATGAAGTCATTACAAAACATCAAAAGATGACTGGAAATAGATATAAAAAAAATTATGATTTGTTTGTTCCTGAAAATATTTTATCGCCTAGACGTCGTAGAGAATTGCGAATTCTAATTTGTTTAAATTCTAAGAATAGACATAGAAAGGCATCTTTTTGTAATGGGAATGAGGTAAACAGTCAAGTTGTGGATAAAAGCAAAAAATATAAAAAAAAACTTATAAAATTAAAGCTATTTCTTTGGCCCAATTATCGATTAGAAGATTTAGCTTGTATGAATCGTTATTGGTTTAATACCAATAATGGCAGTTGTTTCAGTATGGTAAGGATACGTATGTATCCGCGATTGAAAATTCATTAATAGTACATTTTTCCTATATTTCCCATACCAGATATGGTCTATGACGACAAAGAGATGCACGCATACATTGTCTTACATTCCATTCTGATACATGATACTAATTCAATGACATATCAATTAGATCTAGAATGAACAAAATTTTCTTATTTTAGGTCTAAACTTTTATCTTTTGTGAGTGAAGAAACCAACCATACTTTTGTATCCCCTTTCAAATCCAATTTAAAAATGAAAATAGGATTGAGTAAGTTTTATTAAATTAAAAAAATTAGAAATTAATAACGAAATACAAATTTTTGTATATACCAAATAAAAATTAGGGGCATTATTATTACTGATCAATAAAGATATCTATCAATAAAAAATATCTTAAAATAAAAAGAGGGGGGGAGAGAAGATTTCAGTTTATGGTAAAAAATTCATTCATCTCAGTTATTTCACAAGAAGAAAAAGACGAAAACAGAGGATCTGTTGAATTTCAAATAGTTAGTTTCACCAATAGGATACGAAGACTTACTTCACATTTACAATTACACAAAAAAGACTATTTATCTCAGAGAGGTTTACGTAAAATTCTGGGAAAACGCCAACGATTACTGTCTTATTTGTCAAAGAAAAATAGAATATCTTATAAAGAATTAATTAATCGGTTGGATATTCGGGAGTCAAAAACTCGTTAATTTGATTTTTATTTTTATAAAGGCATTTTGAATTATTTGATTTATTAGATCTTGAATTTTAATGAACTTTTTTTCGTTTTCAGCAATTCATGAAAGAATGAATCGAGGAAAAACCTATGAATATACCGGCTACAAGAAAAGACCTCATGATAGTCAATATGGGCCCCCACCACCCATCAATGCATGGTGTTCTTCGACTCATCATTACTCTAGATGGTGAAGATGTTATTGACTGTGAACCAATATTGGGTTATTTACACCGAGGAATGGAAAAAATTGCGGAAAATCGAACAATTATACAATATTTGCCTTATGTAACACGGTGGGATTATTTAGCTACTATGTTCACAGAAGCAATAACTGTAAACGGACCGGAACAGTTGGGAAATATTCAAGTACCTAAAAGAGCCAGCTATATCAGAATAATTATGTTGGAGTTGAGTCGTATAGCTTCTCATCTGTTATGGCTCGGTCCTTTTATGGCGGATATTGGTGCACAAACTCCCTTTTTCTATATTTTCAGAGAAAGAGAATTAGTATATGATCTATTCGAAGCTGCCACCGGTATGAGAATGATGCATAATTATTTTCGTATCGGAGGAGTAGCGGCCGATCTACCTCATGGCTGGATAGATAAATGTTTGGATTTCTGCGATTATTTTTTAACAAGAGTTGCTGAATATCAAAAACTTATTACACGAAATCCTATTTTTTTAGAACGAGTCGAGGGAGTAGGCATTATTGGTAGAGAGGAAGTAATAAATTGGGGTTTATCGGGACCAATGCTGCGAGCTTCCGGAATACAATGGGATCTTCGTAAAGTTGATCATTATGAATGTTACGACGAATTTGATTGGGAAGTACAGTGGCAAAAAGAAGGAGATTCATTGGCTCGTTATCTAGTCCGAATTGGTGAAATGATAGAATCCGTAAAAATTATTCAACAGGCCCTGGAAGGAATTCCAGGGGGACCCTATGAGAATTTAGAAATACGATACTTTGATAGAGAAAGGAATCCGGAATGGAATGATTTTGAATATCGATTTATTAGTAAAAAGCCGTCTCCTACATTTGAATTGCCGAAACAAGAACTTTATGTGAGAGTAGAAGCCCCAAAGGGAGAATTGGGAATTTTTCTCATAGGGGATCAGAGTGGTTTTCCTTGGAGATGGAAAATCCGCCCGCCGGGTTTTATCAATTTGCAAATTCTTCCGCGGTTAGTTAAAAGAATGAAATTGGCTGATATTATGACGATACTAGGTAGTATAGATATCATTATGGGAGAAGTTGATCGTTGAAATGATAATTGATACACCGGAAGTACAAGATATCGATTCTTTTTCTAGATTAGAATTTTTTAAAGAGGTTTATGGAATTCTATGGGTTCTTGTTCCTATTTTGACTCTTGTAGTGGGAATCACAATAGGCGTACTGGTAATTGTATGGTTAGAAAGAGAAATATCGGCAGGGATACAACAACGTATTGGACCTGAATACGCCGGCCCTTTGGGAGTTCTTCAAGCTCTAGCAGATGGGACAAAACTACTTTTCAAAGAAAATCTTTTTCCATCTAGGGGGGATACTCGTTTATTCAGTATCGGGCCATCCATAGCAGTCATATCAATTTTAGTAAGCTATTCAGTAGTTCCTTTTGGATATAACCTTGTTTTAGCGGATCTCAATATCGGTGTTTTTTTATGGATTGCCATTTCCAGTATTGCTCCAATTGGACTTCTTATGTCGGGATACGGGTCAAATAATAAATATTCCTTTTTAGGCGGTCTACGAGCTGCTGCTCAATCGATTAGTTATGAAATACCATTAACTTTATGTGTGTTATCAATATCTCTACGTGCGATTCGTTGATACATAGACAGAAACTTTTCTCTATTCCTTCCTTTCAAGGAAAGGGTTGGAATGGATTGAGTAGATATCTTAATTTTTTTTTATTCATTATTCGGGTTGATGAACTAAATCAAATAGTTATATGAGTGAAAGAAAACAGCTTATATATAAATTCGCAGTAAAAAGATTGATTCTCATTTTCTATGTATAAGAGTTAGAGAGTTAAGCGGAAATAAACATAAACAGAAGAGACCGTTTCCCCCAAGATTGGTTGATTAGTCATCCTGACTTGAAGCGGGTTCAAAAGATCAACCGTATTGAGTTTTCACTATCATTTTTATGTATTAGCATAACGGGGGATTGAGCAAAAACGAGTGGATGGTTAGAAACACGAACATATGTAAAGGATTAGTAATGGAGATTATGTAAATTCTCCAAAAGGACATTTTTACATAATATACAAACAAAGAATACTAATTGGGGCTTTAAGTTGGTAGAAATGATCAGGCAGTACTCCCCATGACACGATTCCAATCCAGAGTATACTCCTATCCACCGATTTAATAAATAACTATTCGAAACGAAATAATCCTTTACTTTATTTTGAAAGCCCTCTTTTTCTCAGAAATAGAAAGAAGAATAGGAACGAAAAAAAAAAAAAAAAAGATATACTTTATTTATTCTTTGTTACTTTTATTCTTTCCCATATACATATTAATAGATATATAATTTGTGTCATAATTCATTAATTAATATAGAATTTTTTTTTCGTACGTGAAACCAACGGGTTATTGATATTTTTACAAGAAGTATTTTATTGAACAGTTAAGTTATTACTGAACAAAGAAGAATTGAAATTATTATTGAAATTATTAAATTAAAGAAAGGATGAGATCAATTCAGAAGTACTTTTTTTATTTAATTTTGAATTAAAATAATTATAACAGACAGAATTCAATTGGTCTAATTTGGGACCGGCCGATAGTTATCCATCCTACAAACATATCAAGATTCAAAAAAGAATACTGACGCGGTCCCTATATTTATTTCTGGCCTTCAAGGAGCCGTATGAGGTGAAAATCTCATGTACGGTTCTGTAATAGCGATGGTAACAGTGATGGTATCACCGACTATAATTATCTAACAGTTCAAGTACAATTGATATTGTTGAGGCGCAATCAAAATATGGTTTTTGGGGATGGAATTTGTGGCGTCAGCCTATAGGGTTTATCATTTTTATTATTTCTTCCCTAGCAGAATGTGAGAGATTACCTTTTGATTTACCAGAAGCAGAAGAAGAGTTAGTAGCAGGTTATCAAACCGAATACTCGGGTATAAAATTTGGGTTATTTTATGTTGCTTCCTATCTAAACCTATTGGTTTCTTCATTATTTGTAACAGTTCTTTACTTGGGAGGTTGGAATATATCTATTCCGGACATATATGTTTCTGAGCTTTTTGAAATAAATAAAACATGTGGAGTTTTTGGAGCGATAATTGGTATCTTTATTACATTAGCTAAAACTTATTTGTTCTTGTTCATTCCTATCACAACAAGATGGACTTTACCGAGGCTAAGAATGGACCAACTATTGAATCTTGGATGGAAATTTCTTTTACCTATTTCTCTCGGTAATCTATTATTAACAACTTCTTTCCAACTCTTTTCACTGTAAAGTAACATTCTATATTCACAACGTGTCTCAAACAAGAGAAATAAACAAACATAAAACTATTCATATATATATTAACGATATGTTCTCTATGGTAACTGGGTTCATGAATTATGGTCAACAAACAGTACGAGCTGCAAGGTACATTGGTCAAAGTTTCATGATTACTTTATCCCACGCAAATCGTTTACCCGTAACTATTCAATATCCTTATGAAAAATCAATCACCGCGGAGCGTTTCCGCGGTCGAATCCATTTTGAATTTGATAAATGTATTGCTTGTGAAGTATGCGTTCGTGTATGTCCTATAGATCTACCCGTTGTTGATTGGAAATTGGAAACTGATATTCGCAAGAAACGGCTGCTTAATTACAGTATTGATTTCGGAGTCTGTATATTTTGTGGTAATTGCGTTGAGTATTGTCCAACGAATTGTTTATCAATGACTGAAGAATATGAACTTTCTACTTATGATCGTCACGAATTGAATTATAATCAAATTGCTTTGGGTCGTTTACCAATGTCAGTAATTGACGATTATACAATTCGAACAATTTTGAATTCGCCTCAAATAAATAAGTAAATCTCTTATTAACGAATAATTTATAATTACTTTACTAATAACTAATATAGAAGGAATTTTGGTTTCTTTCGTGTTGTTTGGTCAATAACTACAAATACCAACTATTGATTGGTTGGTAAGAAACGCGTCTTAATTTGGATTGAAAATCCATTAATTAATATATCCATAATTTTTTTAAAAATATATCGTTTAGAATTAGAACGACTCTTTCAGATAAAGAATGAAATTAGTCCAATAATAGTACTCACATTTATTCATATCCCTTAGTATTTATTTACTTAGGATTAAATTAGGAATTGCTCAAAAATCATAAAAAAAAAATTTTCTGGTCGGGTCTCAATAAGGTCATGAAAAACATTTCTATTTATTTATCTCTTATTTTACATATAATGGATTTGCCCGGACCAATACATGATTTTCTTTTAGTCTTTCTGGGATCGGTTCTTATACTAGGAGGTATGGGGGTGGTATTATTTACCAACCCCATTTATTCTGCCTTTTCATTGGGACTGGTTCTTGTTTGTATATCCTTATTCTATATTCTATTAAACTCTTATTTTGTAGCTGCTGCACAACTCCTTATTTACGTGGGAGCTATAAATGTTTTAATCGTATTTGCTGTGATGTTCATGAATGGTTCAGAATATTACAAAGATTTGAATCTTTGGACCATTGGGGATGTGGTTACTTTGCCAGTTTGTACAAGTATTTTTGTTTTACTCATGATTATTATTACGGATACGTCATGGTACGGAATTATTTGGACTACAAGATCAAACCAGATTATAGAGCAAGATTTGATAAGTAATAGTCAACAAATTGGAATTCATTTATCAACAGATTTTTTTCTTCCATTTGAATTCGTTTCGATAATTCTTTTAGCCGCTTTGATAGGTGCAATTGCCGTGGCGCGACAGTAAAAAATTTATAGAATTAGCAATGCACATTAAACTCTGTTCGGTTTTATTACATTACATTACATTTATTTCCCTTTAATTAAAGATTGTTTATGTCTAAAATAGAAATTATTCAATCTATTCTATTAACAATAGAAAATCTGCCTTTGTTCCGTACTTTTTTTTATTCTAGTCAATTGAATCTGTTGAATTGTTGTTCAGTTCATATTGAAATGAATCGAAATTGATAAGGAGTTGGTCAATGATGCTCGAACATGTACTTGTTTTGAGTGCCTACTTATTTTCTATCGGTATCTATGGATTGATCACGAGCCGGAATATGGTTAGAGCCCTTATGTGTCTTGAACTTATACTGAATGCGGTTAATATGAATTTCGTAACATTTTCTGATTTTTTTGATAGTCGCCAATTAAAAGGAAATATTTTCTCAATTTTTGTTATAGCTATTGCAGCCGCTGAAGCAGCTATTGGCCCGGCTATTGTTTCATCAATTTATCGTAACAGAAAATCAACTCGTATCAATCAATCGAATTTGTTGAATAAGTAGTATTAATCATATAAATTCTAATATTCATAAATTAGAATTACCATGACCATACATTACGTAATAATACATGTTTTCAAAAATGTAAGAAATTAAAGTATCTTGGCTCTATCGCATGAGTCAATCCAGAAGTAGATTGATTAGAAAAATTATGATAAATTATTGATTCATCTGGTGTCTAAATATATGATTCATTTACAAGTTTACTAGATCGAAACTTTCTGACATTCAAAAATTTATAGATCCAAATGTCACATTCAGTAAAGATTTATGATACGTGTATAGGGTGTACTCAATGCGTGCGCGCCTGCCCAACGGATGTATTAGAAATGATACCTTGGGACGGGTGTAAAGCTAAGCAAATTGCTTCTGCTCCAAGAACAGAGGACTGTGTCGGTTGTAAGAGATGTGAATCCGCCTGTCCGACAGATTTCTTGAGTGTTCGAGTTTATTTATGGCATGAAACAACTCGAAGTATGGGTCTGGCTTATTAATACGTTCCAGAAAACCCTACTTGAATACATTTGATTTTTTTACCTTTACCGACAAAAACCCGCGCTCAAAAACTATTTATTTTGAGCACGGGTTTTTCTGGTCCAAGTTTATCTTGTTTTTACCATGAATAATTTTCCTTGGTTAACGCTAGTTGTAGTTTTGCCAATATTCGCGGGTTCCTTAATTTTCTTTCTCCCTCATAGAGGAAATAAGATAATTAGGTGGTATACTATAGGTATATGCATAGTGGAACTCCTTCTAACAACCTATGCATTCGGTTATCGTTTCCAATTGGATGATCCATTAATGCAACTGACAGAGGATTATAAATGGATCGATTTTTTTGATTTTTACTGGAGATTGGGAATAGATGGAATTTCTATAGGACCCATTTTACTGACAGGATTTATCACAACTTTAGCTACTTTAGCGGCTCGGCCGATTACTCGAGATTCCCGACTATTCCATTTTCTGATGTTAGCAATGTATAGCGGTCAAATAGGACCATTTTCTTCTCGAGACCTTTTACTTTTTTTCATCATGTGGGAGTTAGAATTAATTCCAGTTTATCTACTTCTATCCATGTGGGGGGGAAAGAAACGTTTGTATTCAGCTACAAAATTTATTTTGTACACTGCAGGAAGTTCCGTTTTTTTATTAATGGGAGTTTTGGGTATTGGTTTATATGGTTCCAATGAACCAACATTAAATTTTGAAACATCAGCTAATCAATCGTATCCTGTAGCACTGGAAATAATATTCTATATTGGATTTCTTATTGCTTTTGCTGTCAAATCACCGATCATACCCTTACATACATGGTTACCAGACACCCATGGAGAGGCACATTACAGTACTTGTATGCTTTTAGCCGGAATCTTATTAAAAATGGGAGCGTATGGATTGGTTCGGATCAATATGGAATTATTACCCCACGCCCATTCTATATTCTCTCCCTGGTTGATTATAGTAGGCACAATTCAAATAATCTATGCAGCTTCAACATCTCCCGGTCAGCGTAATTTAAAAAAAAGAATAGCCTACTCTTCTGTATCTCATATGGGTTTCATAATTATAGGAATTGGTTCTATAAGCGATACAGGACTCAACGGAGCCATTTTACAAATCATCTCTCACGGATTTATTGGCGCTGCGCTTTTTTTCTTGGCCGGAACGAGTTATGATAGAATACGTCTTGTTTATCTCGACGAAATGGGCGGAATGGCTATCGCAATTCCAAAAATATTCACGACTTTCAGTATCTTATCAATGGCTTCTCTTGCATTACCGGGCATGAGCGGTTTTGTTGCCGAATTGTTAGTTTTTTTTGGAATACTTACTAGTCAAAAATATCTTTTAATGACAAAAATATTAATTACTTTTGTAATGGCAATTGGAATGATATTAACTCCTATTTATTCATTATCTATGTTACGCCAGATGTTCTATGGATACAAGCTTTTTAATGCCCCAAACTCTTATTTTTTTGATTCTGGACCGCGAGAATTATTTGTTTCGATCTCTATCCTTTTACCTGTAATAGGTATTGGTGTTTATCCCGATTTCGTTTTATCATTATCAGTTGACAAGGTCGAAGCTATTATATCCAATTATTTTTTTCGATAGTTTTTGTGAGTAAATCAAAAAATGAAACTGAAATCCCATGATTTTAAAAATGGTTGATTGTACAATAAAAAAATGAGTCTTTTATATTCTTTTAAGTAAAATATTTTATATTCTTTTAAGTAAAATAAATAAATTGGAATTCTATTATAACTAGATATCTTTTGAATTTGTGAGAACCATTTGAATCAAGTAATGGAAATGATTCAAATGGTTCTTGATTGTTTACATGAAGTTTTCGTATATATACCTGTATGCCGTCCTATGTTTATATTCGTCAAGTCTTTTATTCAATTAGATGTTAATGTAAATGAACCATAACTATGCAACCCTATTCCTAATAGATTAACCCCAAAATAGCATATCCAAATTATAAGAAAGCCCATTGAGGCCACAATTGCAGAATTTACACTTTCAAAATTTTTATTTGTTCGAATATGTAAATAAATAGCGAATATGGTCCAAGTAATAAATGCCCAAGTCTCCTTTGGATCCCAATTCCAATATGATCCCCATGCTTCATTAGCCCATACTGCTCCCGAAAGAATACCTACGGTTAAAAGGATAAACCCTAGACTAATAATACGATAACTCCAACGATCCAATTGTTGAATCAATTGATACCTGTAATAATTTTGAGACGAAATAAAAGAAGTGTTTCGTAAGACATTGTTTCTTTCGTTCACGTATTGAATCTCACTAAAGTAAACTGACTCATTTTCTAAATTATTGCTTTTACTAAAAATCCTTATGAATTTTCGAAATGTAATGACTAGAAGAGCTAGTGATAATAATGATCCACACAAAAGAGCTGCATAGCTCAATACCATCATACTTACGTGCATCATTAACCAATGGGATTGGAGAGCGGGTACTAATATCGCGGATTGATGCATTTCAGTTAAAAGACCCGAAGTAGCAAAACCTTGAGTAAAAATAGCACTTGGCGCGGTTATTGCGCTTAAATGGTTTTTATGTTTTTTAAAATACGGAATAATATGAATAATGGAAAAACTCCACGAAAGAAAAATTAATGATTCATATAAATCACTTAATGGTAAATGCCTCAAATACATCCAACGAGTAACTAATAATCCTGTTATGCAGAAAAAAGTAGCTATCATCCCCTTTTCTGACGAATCATCTAGTCCTACGATTTCATCGACTAATAAAATTATCAAATGAATTGTAATTACAATTGAAACGATCGAAAAGGATATATGAGTTAATATATGCTCTAAAGTTGAAAATATCATAAAAATTATTTAATTAATAAGGGCGTCCCTCAATTATAGGAATTGAAATCTGGAATTGGAATTGAATTCATTATAGGACTTACTCTTTTAGAAGATGCCATGCCGCCACTCGGACTCGAACCGAGATGCTCTAGCACTGCTTCCTAAGAGCAGCGTGTCTACCGATTTCACCATAGCGGCTTATTCGAAATCATAATAACCTATTTTTATTCAATCGTCGAGCTTGAAGGAGTTAATTCAATCCAATATTTTTTTTTAGGAAACCATTCAAATTGATGAATAAAAACTTGTTTAAAAATTAGGGATTAAAACGTTTTTGTTAACGTTAATAATATTGATTTTTCTTATTATTATCTTTTTATTTAGTTATTTAGTATTTTAGGATGTCAATTTTATTTAACTGAACTAACAATGTATTTTTTCGTAGACTATTACTTTATGCTCTCCTAAAACTAAAATGTAACAGTTGTAACTATATAATTTTTACTTCAATCCCTGGATATAAGTAAAAAAAATGTTCTGCCTCGTTTGCATTTTTTAATGATTAATTTCTTTTATCATTTATTTTATTAATCTAAAATAAAAAATGCATTTTATCGATTAATAAAAAAATTGAATTTTTATATAACACAATTTCAGCGATACACTCAAAAGATTTATGTAAATATTTGCATAGTTAGGTTGCGTTAGGATTTTTTGTTGTGTAGAGAATTTGCGTTAAGATTTAGCAAACCCATTAAGTTAGGTATTTGGGATGGTCGTATCAATCATATAAAAAAATTTCGTATAGAAATTGTACCGTACTTCAAAATATTTTCTAAATTTTTTAATTAATATATATATATTATATCTTGATCGATCTTCCAATCGAAACATAGGATCTAAAATAGATCACTCAAAATTGGCGCATTCGTCATATAACTACCTAAAAATGGAAACGGGGCTTTTATTAATTAAATTGGGTTTAAGGAATTTATATAGTGATAATAATTTCTAAAACCCAAAATAATGGTTTAAAAGATTCTAAAAAACATTTTAAACTTAATCAATTAGTTTCAACGACCTCTTCTTTATAATATAAAATCAAAAATATAACTAAAAAAAAATTCTTTTTATTATTGAGTAAGGGCGATGGGGAAAGTGATAATCCCCATCCGGAAAATGATAAAACATACTAAAATGAAAGGCGAAACCTTGCGCTTGCGTTTACCCTTTTTTCAAACAAAAAAGTACCATTCATTTTTAGAATTCAGTAGACAACAGAATTCTTATCTATATCAGAAACGAAAGAAAAATTTGGCTTCAAATTAAAGTAAAACAAATTCAATTTTATATTCGTTTTAAATTAAAACATTATGAGACTAATTCTTTTTTATTTATTTTATTTTTAATGTATATTGTTTATTTTAATGTATATTGTTTATATTGTAATTTATCTTATATATTAATATTTATTCTTTTACTATACTATTATGATGTTAATCTTTTACTATACTATTATGATGTTAATATTAATTATAATTGATAAATATTATTTATCATTTTTATAACTTATAAATCTTATAAATAAACTATAAACAAAATTATATTACTTTATTAGTTATTAGAACGATTCAGATTATTTATTTGTTACACAGATTATTTATTTGTTACACAAAAAAAACTTTTAGAACTCCCGGTAGAAAGAGATTTCGCTAACGAAAAAGCTTTCAATGCTGCCCTATATCCCTTCCTTTTCCAAATATTTTTACGAATACGTTTTTTTGAAATAGAGGTGCGCTTTTTTGGAACTGCCATTAAAAAGTTATAATAGGTTTTTCGGTTGGATGTGAAAGACATCTATTGTTCAAAATCAATTGTTCTTTACTATTCTCTATCTATTTTTTCTCTAAATTAGACTCCAAAAAAAAAGGGGGGGTTTAAAAATCACATAAAATATTAATAAGAACGATAAGGTACACTATGCCAAATAGATTGAAGTTGATAAAATAAAAAAAAATAATACAAAAAAAAAAAAAAAGAAAGATTGTCCGTTTCGTTTTCTTTCTATTTTCGTCGTGTTACATTTATACATGTAATAAAAAAATCTAAAAGTTTAATAACCCAACCCTTCTCCCGCTTAATAAAAAAAAAAAAAAACTTTAATAATTTTTTCTATTATATTAATTAATTTAATATTAATTTAATTGTTTAAGCTCGAAGAAAGAGTCCACAAAATTTTAATTATCAAATGAGACTAGTAGTTAATCTGTTAAAGGATACAAAATACATAATTTAAAGGCATTTTATTTGCCCCCTTTTTTTTTCCGTAAAATTAAAGTGTTGGATATCATAGCATTTCCTACAAATAGCTTTTATTGTAATGGAAGACAAACAATGAGTTACAAAACAAATTGGTTAATGATTCTAAATAACCGAATTACAATAAATAGTTTTAGTTATGGGCTTTATGATTCATATCAAATACTGTTTTTGGTATAATTATTTATCCTTGTTCTATAGATATAAAAAAATTATTGTAATACGTAATAATTAAAATGAAAATTAGAATTTTCATTTTTTATCTTCATAAAATTTTATTTAAAAATTTGAATTTAATATTAACAATTCAGTATTAATAAAATGAAATACGTATTTATTTTTCACTAGTGACTTATTTATATCATTTGACCAATTATAACCTCTTGATTTTAAATATTTGAAGTAGTTTGGAAAGATTCAGAATAATTAAGGCTAGAAAATTCTATTTAAGTTTTATTTTATATATCTTAATTTTTTTTATTAACCGACCCCTTTCAAAAGAAAAGAAATAAGAACCGGTGACTCAGAAACAATTAATTAAGATAAATTTTTTTTTTATTTTTTTATGGAATATACATATCAATATTCATGGATTATACCTTTCATTCCACTTCCAGTTCCTATCTTAATTGGAACAGGACTTCTACTTTTTCCAACGGCAACAAAAAATCTTCGCCGTATGTGGGCTTTTCCTAGTGTTTTATTATTAAGTATAGTTATGGTTTTTTCAGCCCTTTTTTCTATTCAGCAAATAAATAATAATTCTGTCTATCAATATGTATGGTCTTGGACCATCAATAATGATTTTTCTTTAGAATTTGGCTGCTTGGTTGATCCACTTACTTCTATTATGTCGATATTAATCACTACTGTTGGAATTATGGTTCTTATTTATAGTGACAATTATATGTCTCATGATCAGGGATATTTGAGATTTTTTGCTTATATGAGTTTTTCCAATACTTCAATGTTGGGATTAGTTACTAGTTCTAATTTGATACAAATTTATATTTTTTGGGAATTAGTTGGAGTGTGTTCTTATCTATTAATAGGTTTTTGGTTCACACGACCCAGTGCCGCGAATGCTTGTCAAAAAGCGTTTGTAACTAATCGTGTCGGGGATTTTGGTTTATTATTAGGAATTTTGGGTTTTTATTGGATAACAGGTAGTTTCGAATTTCGGGATTTGTTTGAAATATTCAATAACTTGGTTTCTAATAATGAAGTTAATTTTTTATTTGTTACTTTATGCGCCTCCCTATTATTTGCTGGCGCTGTTGCTAAATCCGCCCAATTTCCACTTCATGTATGGTTACCTGATGCCATGGAAGGGCCTACCCCCATTTCGGCTCTTATACATGCCGCTACTATGGTAGCAGCAGGAATTTTTCTTGTAGCTCGGCTTCTTCCTCTTTTCATAGTTATACCTTACATTCTAAATCTAATAGCTTTGATAGGTATAATAACATTATTTTTAGGAGCCACTTTAGCTCTTGCTCAAAAAGATATTAAGAAAAGCTTAGCTTATTCTACAATGTCTCAATTGGGTTATATGATGTTAGCTCTAGGTATGGGGTCTTATCGAGCTGCTTTATTTCATTTGATTACTCATGCTTATTCGAAGGCATTGTTGTTCTTAGGATCTGGATCAATTATTCATGCGATGGAAGCTATTGTTGGATATTCTCCAGATAAAAGTCAGAATATGGTTCTTATGGGCGGTTTAAGAAAACATGTACCAATTACAAAAACTGCTTTTTTATTGGGTACACTTTCTCTTTCTGGTATTCCACCCCTTG